GTTGGGCAGGCGGATTCACATCTCTTACAACCGACACAATCCTCTGTTCTTGGAGCAGAAGCTATTTGTTTGGCTTTACATCCGTCCCAAGGTATCATTTCTAATACATCCGTAGGACAGGCTCGGACACATTGAGTACACCCGATACATGTATCATAAATCTTTACTGAATGCGACATTGGATCTATCTATTTTTGACCGTGATAAGGTTTCAATCTAGTAAATTGATAAACGAATTCTGTATTTCAATACTAGTACTAGATGAATCGATGAGTTCCCCGAGGTTTTTTATCTATTTTTGGATTGACAGTGCCAAAATACTTTGATTTCTTATCTTTGTGATAACATGATCATATCTTACGTGGCAGACATGCTAATTTGAATGAATTTATGAAAATTTGAATTTATAATATTACTTATTCAATAAATTCGATTGATTTATACGAGTTGATTTTCTGTTACGATAAATTGATGAAACAATGGCGAGTCCAATAGCGGCTTCAGCAGCTGCAATAGCAATAACAAAAATAGAAAAAATGGCTCCTTTTAATTGACGACTATCAAAAAAATCAGAAAATGTTACAAAATTGAGATTAACCGCATTTAATATAAGTTCAAGACACATAAGAGCCCTAACCATATTTCGACTTGTAATCAATCCATATAGACCGACAGAAAATAAATAGGCACTCAAAACAAGTACATGTTCGAGCATCATTAACCAACTCCTTATCAATCTCGATTCATTTCAATATGAACAACAATTTAACCAATCGGATTGACTAGAATATAACGTAACGAGTAATGGAATAAAGGAATATATTGGGAATAGATCGAACTAAGAAAGAATTTCTATTTTATATACAAAGTAAAATAGAAAAAAGGAAATAAATGTGATAGCTCATAACAAGGTTTTTCTAGTTCTAAAGAGTTATTATTGACGAGCTACAGCAATTGCGCCTATTAACGCAACTAAAAGAATTATTGAAATGAATTCAAACGGAATAAAAAAATCTGTTGATAAATGAATCCCAATTTGTTGACTATTACTTATCAGATCTTGCTCTATAATCTGGTTTCCTTTTGTAGTCCAAATAATCCCGTACCATGACGTATCTAGAATAGTAGTAATTAGTGAAACAAAAAGACTTGTACAGACCACGGAAGTTACTCCATCTCCCACGGTCCAAAGATGGAAATCTTTGGAATATTCGGAACCATTTATGAACATCACAGCAAAAATGATTAAAACATTTATGGCTCCTACGTAAATAAGGAGCTGCGCAGCAGCTACAAAATGGGAGTTCGATAGAATATAGAATAACGATATACAAACAAAAACAAATCCCAACGAAAAGGCAGAATAAATGGGATTGTCAAGTAATACTACTCCCAGACCCCCTAATATAAGACCCAATCCCAGAAAGACTAAAAGAAAATCATGTATTAGTCCAGGTAAATCCATTATATATAAAAAAAGAGATAAATAAATCAAAATCTTGCATAACTTTATTGACCCGGTCAGGAAAAAAGAAGTAACTCTACTTTTTTATAATAGTTCTTAATTATTCAATTTGAAAAATTCCATTTTCATGGATACGGATTGATGTAGATATAGTTATTGGCCTAATATCGAAAGAGTAATTTGAGTCTATATATTTTCAAATCATCAATATGGACTATAGAAAAGAAATCTATTTTTAATATAAATAAAAATATTAATCTAAACGAAAACACAATTCTCGCCCCCTAATCAATATAATTATGAATATAATTGTAGTTATTCACTAAACAAAAAACTTAATTCTTTTAGATCAAAATGAATTCTTACGTTTTTATTTCAGGCAAATTTAAAATTGTTCGAATAGTATAATCGTCAATTATTGACATTGGTACCCGACCCAAAGCAATTTGATTATAATTCAATTCGTGACGATCATAAGTAGAAAGTTCATATTCTTCAGTCATTGATAAACAATTTGTTGGACAATACTCAACGCAATTACCACAAAATATACATATTCCGAAATCAATACTGTAATTAAGCAATCGTTTCTTTCTAATATCAGTTTCCAATTTCCAATCAACAACGGGTAGATCTATAGGACATACACGAACACATACTTCACAAGCAATGCATTTATCAAATTCAAAATGGATTCGACCGCGGAAACGCTCGGATGTGATCAATTTTTCGTAGGGGTATTGAATAGTTACAGGTAAACGATTCGCGTGTGATAAGGTAATCATGAAACCTTGACCAATATACCTTGCGGCTCGTACTGTTTGTTGGCCATAATTCATGAACTCAGTTACCATAGGAAACATATCGTGAATATCTATAAAAAATAAGATACTTTTTTCTTTCTCTTGTTTGAGACAAGTCGTGAATATAGAAGTATTTTTTTACAGTGAAAGAAGTTGGAAAGAAGTTGTTAATAATAGATTACCTAGAGAAATAGGTAAAAGAAATTTCCATCCAAGATTTAATAATTGATCC